AGGCTCGTACACATTGAGTACACCCTATACATGTATCATAAATCTTTACTGAATGTGACATTGGATCTATCAATTTTTTGAACGTTATCAATTTTCGATCTGGTAAAATCAGTAGTAACTGAATCATATATTGTAGACACCAGACGAATCAGTGGTTTACCAGAATTTTTTTTAATTTAATAATCAATCCACTTCTGGATCTGGTCATGAGAATGAGAGAGGTCCAAGATACTTTGATTTATTACGTTTCAGCAAACATGGTCATACGAGTTATACACGACACGCTAATTCTAATTGGTAAATATTCTATATATCTGTCTTTATTTATATCATTACGACTATTTATTCAACAAATTCGATTGATTGATACGAGTTGATTTTCTGTTACGATAGATCGACGAAACAATAGCTGGCCCAATAGCTGCTTCAGCGGCTGCAATAGCTATAACAAAGATCGAGAAAATGTCTCCTTTTAATTGTCGACTATCAAATAAATCAGAAAATGTTACGAGATTTAGATTAACCGCATTCAGTATAAGCTCAAGACACATAAGTGCTCTAACCATGTTTCGGCTTGTGATCAATCCATAAATACCGATAGAAAATAAATAGGCACTCAAAATAAGTACATGCTCGGTCATCATTGACCAACTCCTCATCAATTGAGATTGATTTCAATATGAACAACAATACAATTTAACCGATTTGATTGACTAGAATATAACAAGTACGGAAAAAAGGAAGGTATTAGTAATGGATCGAACTCAAACCCATTCAATTTAATATATGAACAATAGAATATCAAAATGGAACTGAAGGGAAATTGATGTGATAATAATAACACAGAACAAAACACGGCCTTATTTATTTTATTTGATTTTGTATTTCTAATTCTAAGTATTTATTACTGACGAGCCATAGCAATTGCACCTATCAAAGCAACTAAAAGAATTATAGAAATGAGTTCAAATGGAAGATAAAAATCTGTTGATAAATGAATTCCAATTTGTTGAACGTTACTTGTCAGGTCCTGCTCTATAATCTGATTTGATCTTGTAGTCCAAATAATCCCGTACCATGACGTATCTGAGATAGTAGTAATTAGTGAAAAAAGAATACTTGTACAAACCAGTGAAGTAACTCCATCTCCAACTGTCCAAAGATATAAATCTTTGTAATATTCTGAACCATTCATGAACATCACAGCAAATACGATTAAGACATTTACGGCTCCCACGTAAATAAGGAGCTGTGCAGCAGCTACAAAATAGGAGTTAGATGGAATATGGAATAAGGATATACAAACAAGAACCAATCCTAATGAAAAGGCAGAATAAATTGGATTGGTAAGTAATACCACCCCTAGGCCTCCTAATATAAGACCTGATCCTAGAAATACTAAAAGAATATCATGTATTGATCCAGGTAAATCCATTATGTGTAAAATAAGAGATAAATAAGTTGAAATATTTCATTTTCATGACCTTACTGACCGGGCCAGGAAAAAAGAGGTTACCCTATCTTTCTTTTTTTTTTCTTGTATATGCCTAATTGAATTGAATCTTAATGTGGTGTGGATTGATGTAGATACAGTTATTGGACCAATCCCGCTTTTGTATCCGAAAGAGTAGTTGAAATTTGATATTTCGAAATCATCACGGATATATGAATCTATTCGAAATCCAAATCAAGCCGTGATTCTCACCAATCAATAGTTATGTTTTGTAGTTACTAACCAACCAAAATGAAAGAAACTTCGCTTCTTTAGATCAAAACGGAATCTTAGTAATTGGTAATCGTTCTTGAATCAAGGGGGTTATCCGTGGCTATTTTTATTTGAGTCGAATTCATAATTGTTCGAATTGTGTAATCGCCAATTACTGACATTGGTAACCGACCCAAAGCAATTTGATTATAATTCAATTCGTGACGATCGTAAGTAGAAAGTTCATATTCTTCAGTCATTGATAAACAGTTTGTTGGACAATACTCGACGCAGTTACCACAAAATATACAGATTCCGAAATCAATACTATAATTAAGCAATCGTTTCTTTCTAATATCTGTTTCCAATCTCCAATCAACAACGGGTAGATCTATGGGGCATACACGAACACATACTTCACAAGCAATGCATTTATCAAATTCAAAGTGGATTCGACCGCGGAAACGCTCTGATGTGATCGATTTTTCATAAGGATATTGAATAGTTACAGGTAAACGATTCGCGTGGGATAAGGTAATCATGAAACTTTGACCAATGTACCTTGCAGCTCGTACTGTTTGTTGACCATAATTCATGAACCCGGTCACCATAGGGAACATATCGTGGATATCCATGAATAAATTGATGTTTCTTTCTCTTGCTTGAGAGAGGTTATGAATCTAGAATACCGTATTCTGTTACAGTGAAAGGAGTTGGGAAGAAGTTGTCAATAATAGATTACCTAGAGAAATAGGTAAAAGAAATTTCCATCCAAGATTTAATAGTTGGTCCATT